TTCTCTTTCTAACCATACAATTACTAGTACGCCTATTGTGATTCCCAATACAAGAGCCAAAATAGGAACAAGCACCCATATAATTCCATAGACCTCTTTTAAGGATTCCACTCTGTAAAAAGAATTGATATCTTGTATTTCCGTTGTATCAATTATCATTTCAACGATCAACTTCTCCCATAATGATATCTATGCTACCTAGTATTGTCATAATATCAGCCAATTTCATTCTTTTAACTAACTGAGGAAGAATTTGCAAATTGATAAAACCCGGCGGGCGAATTTTACATCTCCAAGGAAAACCACTCTGATCCCCTATCAGAAAAATTCCCAATTCGCCCTTTGGGGCTTCGACTCTCACATAAAGTTCTTGTTTCGGCAATTCAAAAATAGGAGAAGGTTTTTTACTAATGAATCGATATTCAAAATCATGCCATTCTGGATACCTTTCTCTATCAAAGTATCGGATTTCTAAATTCTCATAGGGCCCCCCAGGAATTCCTTCTAGAGCCTGTTGAATAATTTTTATGGATTCTGTCATTTCACCAATTCGGACTAAATAACGAGCTAATGAATCCCCTTCTTTTTGCCATTGGACTTCCCAATCCAATTCGTCGTAACACTCATAATGATCAACTTTACGAAGATCCCATTGTATTCCGGAAGCTCGCAGCATTGGTCCTGATAAACCCCAATTTATTACTTCGTCTCTACCAATAATTCCTACGCCCTCAACGCGTTCTAAAAAAATAGGATTTCGTGTAATAAGTTTTTGATATTCAGTAACTCCTGTAAAAAAATAATGGCAGAAATCCAAACATTTATCTATCCAGCCATAAGGTAGATCAGCCGCTACCCCTCCGATACGAAAATAATTATGCATCATTCTCATACCAGTGGCAGCTTCAAATAGATCATATATGAATTCTCTTTCTCTGAAAATATAGAAGAAAGGAGTTTGTGCACCAATATCTGCCATAAAGGGTCCGAGCCATAACAGATGAGAAGCTATACGACTCAATTCCAACATAATTACTCTGATATAACTGGCTCTTTTAGGTACTTGAATATTTCCTAACTGTTCTGGCCCATTTACAGTTATTGCTTCTGTGAACATAGTAGCTAAATAATCCCAACGAGTTACATAAGGCAGATATTGTACAATTGTTCGGTTTTCCGCAATTTTTTCCATTCCTCTGTGTAAATAACCCAATATTGGTTCACAGTCAATAACATCTTCACTGTCCAGAGTAACGATGAGTCGAAGAACACCATGCATTGACGGGTGGTGGGGGCCCATATTGACTATCATGAGATCTTTTCTTGTAGCTGGTATATTCATAAGTTTTTCCTCGATTCATTCTTCCATGAATTGCGTAAAACGAAAAAAAAAATTCATCAAAATTCAAGATCTAATAAATCAAATAATTAAAAATGACTCTTCAAATTAACGAAAAATTAAAAATTAACGAATTCTTGATTCCCGAATACCCAACCTATTAATTAAGTTTTTATAACGTACTCTATTTTTCTTTGACAAATAAGACAGCAGCCGTTGACGTTTTCCCAGAATTTTACGTAGACCTCTTTGAGATAAATAGTCTTTTCTGTGCAATTCCAAATGTGAAGTAAGTCGTCTTATTTTATTGGTGAAACTCAATACTTGGAATTCAACGGATCCCCTGTTTTCTTCTTTTTCTTCTTGCGAAATGATTGAGATGAATGAATTTTTTACCATAAAAAGGAATCGCCCCTCTCTTTTTTGAGATATTTTTATCGATATATATATATTTCTTGATCAGTAATAATAATGCCACTCATTTGAATTTGATATACACAATAATCTTAATTTCGTTAAGAATTCGTAATTTTGTCAAATAAAATTACTTAATTTATTACTCAATAATCAATCCCATTTTAAAAATTGGATTCGGATAGGATATCCTATACAAAAGTATAGTCTATTTCTGTACTCACAAAAAAAAATAAACAATAATTTAGACTTAAAAAAAATCAGAAGATTTTGTTGATTCATTTTAGATCGAATTAATAATATTAATATAATGACTTTTCAATCGCGGATACATACGAATCCTTGTCATACTGAAACGACTGCCATTATTGGTATCAAACCAATAGCGATTCATACAAGCTAAATCTTCTAATCGATAATTGGGCCAAAGAAAGAACTTTAATTTAATTAGTTTAGTTTTACCTCTATCAAGATTTTTTCTTTTATTCAACAAAACTTGATCGAAATTTGTTACCTTATTTCCATTGCATCCATTGCAAAATACTGTATTTCTATGGATATTGTTTCTATTCCTAGAATTGAAAAAAATTAGAATTCTCAATTTTCTACGATGCCTCGGGGATAAAATATTTTCAAGAACAAGCAAATCATAATGATTTTTGTCTCTATTTCCATTCATTTTTTGACGTATTGCAGTGGATTCATAAAAATTCTTCTTATTTTTATCAACATAGCCATAGCTTTTTTCTAGGTATCTTTGATTAATTTGATGCTTACTCTTATGAACTAATGAAATACCTATGGTTTGATATATAATAAAATTTCCATCATTTTTTACAGACAGGCGAACTGGTTCGATAAGCAATATTCCCTTTTTCATCACCTCTGTAAGAGGTAAATCCTTATGGACCGTCATAATATCCAGATCCATTTCGTCCCTTTGAATAGCGGATATAACAATTTCTCTTGGATTTGTCATTCTAAGCAGGAGACAATATACTTTGATGTTATTGATGATTCTTTGATTTAAATAATCATCCCATCTCAATTGAAAATTCAAATACCTTTTTAGTAAGAGCTCAAGCTCTGCTTCTATTTTATTCCTGTATTTCTTTTTGTTTCTACGTTTTTTCATGTCTGATCCCGTATAATCTTCTTCAACATCTTTTTCTTTTTTTTTTTCTTGGTTTGAGAGAGCTGATTCAAGATCTGCTTGGTCCGCTAATTCTTTTTCTCCTTGATTTTGATTTTCTAATTCAAAAGTCTTTTTTTCATTCGATAATATAAAAATATCGCTTTTTTTCTTTCCAGTGATACTTTTATGTTTCTTAACATTTTTATTTACATTAAAATTGAAAAGAAGTAATTTTATTGGTATGACCCACGGTTTAATCTTATATGTATTATAAAGTATCACAAATTCTGGGAATAACCAAAGTTCTAGATTCGATATGGGACGACTTAGTATTTCTTCATTCATTCCCATCCAATCCACAAGAGGTTTTTTTTGATTGAATGGGTTAATTTTTTGATCTTGATGAATCGTGAAATAAAATAGACCTTTCTTTTTCTTATCAATTTTATCGATTATTTGATAATTATTAACCCCAGTCTTAGTCTTAGTATTTTTATTTCTGTTGGTGACAGTATCAATATCGACCCAGGCCCTAATATCGGTCTTCTTTCTAAGACAAAAATTGAGAATTTTCCAATCAAAATATTTTCGATCCATATCTTTTTTTCTATCTATACTATCATCTTCTCCTAGATAATTATTGATAAGGATACCACCTTCCAGCATATCAAATAGTTTGCGTTTAGGCGTATTGGAAGTATAAGAAATCTCTTGGTTATTATTTACTTGTAATGGCAATCCATAAATATATGAGTCTTTCTTATCCTCATAATTAATCGATTTATATGAAAAAAGATCATATCTATATTGTTTTTTAAAATTTTCTTTTTGATTTAGTAATAAATCTATTTCAAATTCAAAATCATTTTGTTTTTCATTTTCATAATGAATTAATCGGTTTTTTTCATATGAATCACATTTGTTTAAATCTTTATTTTTAGCCATACGGCATTGATATTGATTGACTCTATTTCGCCATTTTTGCGGTACTAATCGTGACCATCTAATCTGAGATAAATCATATTGATATTGATAATGATCCTTTAGCCAGTTTTTCCATTCATTAATTACAGAATTTCGAAGGTTCTTATGTTGTCTTAATTCGGAATCAAATATTTCTTGCGTTCCAACAAAATACTCTTTTATTTCATTCTTAATAAAAAAAGATGTTCTGTAATATTTAAAGACAGATCTTAACTTATATAAATTACTGACTTGGGTTTGTGATAATTTGTAGAATACATATGCTTGTGACAAGTAAGATAAGTCCAAAAAAATATGTGAATTCTTATTAATACAAGGTGACCCTTTTATAGTTGAAATAAAGTTAATTATACTTTGATTTGTTTTATCAATTCTTTCTCGATTTGCTTCATTATTGTAAATGTATTTATTAATAATTTTTTTTGTTAATTCAATAAAAAGCTGTGCATTGATTCTAGGGGTATTAATGATACGCAGAAAGATATCTATGTATATCTTTTCAATAAAAAATTTTAAAAAATGGTGGGATTTACGAAGTAATCGAATATTTTTTCTTTTTAATATCCGCCAAATATTTTTTGGTGATTCTAATCTTTTATCTTCATAACTTATTTTGTTAGGGTTAAGATTTATCTCTCGAGTTATAAACTCTCTTTTCTTGTCTTTTTTCATTTTTTCTATTTGATTTATGATTGTATTTGTTCTATTAGTTAGATTTTTAATTCTTTTTTCTGTCAATGAGTAAGTTGCCCAATCCATAGACCGAATTTCAATAGACGATTCGGGAATAATTTTATTATGTATTATCGAATTTGTTTCTTTTTTAGTTTCACTCAATTCATATATTCCTAGTTTTTTCAATCCAAATAATATAATTTGGTTTCTTTTTGAAAATTCTTTTATTATTTTTTTTAGAAATATAATGCTTTTGAGGACCCATTTTTTTGTTTCTTTTGCTACATTTATAAATGTAGCATTTATAAAAAATTTTGTTCTTTCTTTTAAAACTCTTAGAACTAAAAAACATTTTTTTTTTAATTTTAATTTTTTTTTTTCGAATTCTTTAAAAATGGGTTCAAAAAGGGAAAGTTGTTTTCGGGGAGAACCAAAAGGCAGTTCAGCTTCCGT